ATAACTATAACTTATTGGTAATGGAATTTCTTTAGATAAAATAAAAGAGAAAAAACTCTTTTATTTTTATTAAAGAGTTATAGTTATATAGTTAAGTATATAGTTAAGTTATTATTATGTATTAGTATTATATTAATAGTCATTAGTGATTTTCGTTCTAGTATAATAGTGAGATGTAATAGAATGTCTAGGTTCAGTATTTATGATTCCGCAGTTACGGCATAACATATGCGACTTAGCATTGGCAGATTCTTTTATTCTGTTCATTAACATTTCGGATCCGGGCGTAGAATCTTCTATTGATTCGATACGGAATGCCTGGACCGATTAGATTCTCTCTTCTCTTTTCCTTGTACCAGATTCATACTTAATTGATTCAATCTGTTGAATTCCGAGGAACCCTTACATTTACATATAACATAAGAAAACAACTCATTATAGGCTTGGGGTCTGTACTACCCCGACCCCCAATCGAGTTATTTAGTTAAAGTTAGACGTTTTGAAAAAGTCACTCCATTTCGGACCAATTCCTAGGCGATTTGGATTGATTCAAAATCCTTTTTTTGTTAATGGAGCCTAGTGAGACCAAGGTGTTAGATTTCAGGACAATCAAAAGGGGGTTTGTTTTGAAGCATCCCTACACGGCGGAGCGTAGCCCGATAGTGGAATCGTTTAGTTTAAATTCATAAGATCATAAGTATAAGTGATCCCCATAAGATATTTATTTCTGGTCTAATCGTGCGTTATCGATATCGAACGATTGATTCTAATTCTATAAACCAAACCTATACCTACAGATACCTATAGCTATAGAAATAGAAGAGAGAACAAACGTCGATACATTTCTTTCATTAAGACTAAGACTAATTCATTGTTTCAGAGATATGAATTTGGATTGTTGTTTTACCAACGGGTGATCAGTCTAGGTCTAGAGATTCATAACTCTTCCAAGCCCAAAGGACCCTAATCTTCTTGCATAAAGTCTGAATTGGTAGAATTCAAATGGTGAGCAATTGGAGTAGATTCGGATACAAAAAAATTAGTATTGTACAAAGAAAAATGACTACTTACTTTGCTAGTCCAGTTATATGAATAAAACTCTATTTGACACCGAAACTTACGAAAGAGTTTCAGTTTCTTTTTTTTTTCAATTCTGGCTTTTCCACAAATACAAGAATAGGTCCTAGATCCGTGCCACTTACTACTAGATTTAGATTTTGTTGGGCCGGGGTGGAAGTTTTAGCCTCATGTCATTCATTATTTTGATTGACTTCATTGATTGAATGCGATTAGGTATACCAAAGCCGCATCAATAACTCTTTCATCATGGGCAGTAAAAGAGGAAAAAGGTCGTATGTAATTCATACAGGAGGATTGATGATGAACAAGAATGACTTTGTTTATCCTATATTGGATAAATGCCCATTGGATGGAATTTTTCACTTTTATGTCCCTGGCTAGGGATCTCCAGGACACGCGGGAATGCCTTCTTTATATGGCCCAACCGGCCATAGGCGGCGCTAATGAGATGATAAAATGGGTACAAAACTCTACAAAAAACATACAATCAATCAAATTATATTATATATATAATAGGGCATAGGGCTATACGGACTCGAACCGTAGACCTTCTCGGTAAAACAGATCAAACTGATCATTATCGAAATGATTCGAACTGTTTCAAAGACCCAACATGCATTTTTGTGCATTGGGCTCTTTCATCAACTGATGGATCAATCAGTTAGTCCACCATATTTTATCTTTATAGGAAGATAACGAGATGGCTCCACGTGCTCTGATTCTTTATTTATATTCTGATCCAGGAGCAATACCAAAGTGTTTCAAAGGATTACCTTGACGTAGGTCTGTCTTAGGCCTAGATCAACCTCAATGGAGTCCCTGTCGTTCCGCTTCAAGCGTCAAATATGATACTTCATACACCTCAAAGTTCATAGGACGAAAGGAGGTTATTTTGAGGTCCCTATTATACTCATTAGGCCTAACATTGAATTAACTGGGTATTCACCTTATCAATGATAAAATCAATGGTTGGTTCTATTTCGTACCCGAATCGGAACTGAATCGAACCCAATACTTGTCAGGCTATTGTTCTCTTGTTCCCTCGAATCAATGGAGTAAGACATCAATCTTTCAATAATAGAAGATCAATTTCTTTGATTGCATGATGAACTCCCCTGAAAAGCATTGGCGCGCGTGTAAACGAGGTGCTCTACCAACTGAGCTATAGCCCTTGTGATAGATATCTTATCATATGGATCATTTCTTGTCAAGATAGATATTACATGATCTAACACGATACTCTAATCCGTTTCCTGCCAAGGGTTGATATTGCTTAGAAGCCATATTCCATCTATAATAAATACCCGATGCGATGCGCTCCATTCTTTCTCTTTGTGATGATAAATGACCTACTTAACCCAGTGGTTAGAGTATTGCTTTCATACGGCGGGAGTCATTGGTTCAAATCCAATAGTAGGTAGAACTTATTAGGTACCGGAGTCAATGAATGGCATCTAATAAGTTTTTCTACCCCCTTTTCTTTTATTGATTTTGTATCTTTTCCTTATTCCCATCCCGCTCACTACTCTTGTTCGTTACATCAATCAGATTGATTCTACTTGATTGTACGGAATCCAATATGGTGTATAAACAGAACTTTTTGATTCTAATGGATTATGATTATGATGGATCAACTAGTACGAAATAGCATTGATAGCCTCTACTCGTGCCCTAGCTCGTCTGAGAGCTAAATTCGCCTCAATTACTTGTCTCTTGCCTTCCGCTTTCCTCAGGTTAGCTTCAGCTATTTCAAGAGTTTGCTGAGCTTCTTGCGGATCAATGTCACTACCCTTCTCCGCATCATTTACTAATATGGTGATTTCATTATTGCCTATTCTGGCAAACCCCCCCATCAGAGCCATCGTTAACCATTGGTCGTCGAGGCGTATTCTTAAAATACCAATATCCACGGCCGTGGCAACGGGGGCGTGGTTTGGTAATACGCCGATTTGGCCACTATTAGTAGATAAAATGATTTCTTTCACTTCTGAATCCCAAATAATTCTATTAGGAGTCAGTACACTAAGATTTAGGGTCATTTCTTCAATTTGCTCTCTACTTCTAAGTTCATAGCCTTCGCGGTAGCTTCATCGATATTACCTACCAAATAAAAGGCCTGCTCGGGAAAACTATCTAATTCTCCGGAAAGGATCAGTTGAAACCCCCTAATTGTTTCTGCGAGACCAACATATTTCCCTGGAGAACCAGTAAATACTTCTGCTACGAAGAAGGGTTGTGATAAGAAACGTTCAATTTTTCGCGCTCTTGCTACGGTTAAACGATCCTCTTCGGATAATTCGTCCAGTCCAAGAATAGCTATAATGTCCTGAAGTTCTTTGTAACGTTGTAAAGTTTGCTTAACTCTTTGCGCAGTTTCGTAATGTTCTTCGCCAACGATCCGAGGTTGGAGCATAGTTGACGTTGAATCTAAAGGATCTACTGCTGGATAGATACCTTTGGCAGCTAATCCTCTTGATAGTACGGTAGTAGCATCCAAATGCGCAAATGTCGTAGCAGGAGCAGGATCAGTCAAATCGTCCGCAGGTACATAAACTGCTTGAATGGAAGTTATAGATCCTTCTTTAGTAGAAGTAATTCTTTCTTGCAAAGAACCCATTTCTGTACTAAGGGTAGGCTGATAACCCACGGCGGAAGGCATTCTACCTAATAAGGCAGATACTTCTGACCCCGCTTGGACGAAGCGAAAGATATTGTCGATAAATAGAAGTACGTCTTGTTCATTAACATCACGGAAATATTCCGCCATGGTTAGGGCAGTCAAACCGACTCTCATACGAGCTCCCGGCGGTTCATTCATCTGTCCATATACTAGAGCTACTTTGGATTCTGCAATATTTTCTTCATTAATCACCCCGGATTCTTTCATTTCCATGTAAAGATCATTTCCTTCACGAGTGCGTTCTCCTACTCCGCCGAATACGGATACACCCCCATGAGCTTTGGCAATGTTGTTGATTAATTCCATGATGAGTACTGTTTTACCCACTCCGGCTCCCCCGAATAGTCCGATTTTTCCCCCACGCCGATAAGGCGCTAAAAGATCCACCACTTTAATGCCCGTTTCAAAGATTGATAATTTGGTATCTAACTGTATAAAAGCGGGTGCGGATCTATGAATAGGAGATGTTGTGCGAGTATCTACAGGACCTAAATTATCAACAGGTTCTCCAAGAACATTGAAAATTCGTCCTAGAGTGGCTCCACCGACTGGAACACTTAGAGGAGCTCCCGTGTCAATCACTTCCATTCCTCTCATCAGCCCATCTGTAGCACTCATAGCTACAGCTCTAACTCGATTATTTCCTAATAATTGCTGTACCTCACAAGTCACATTAATTTCCTGACCTGCGGTATCTCGACCCTTAACTACCAAAGAGTTGTAAATATTAGGCATCTTCCCCGGGGGAAAAGCTACATCCAGTACCGGACCAATGATTTGAGCGATACGTCCCAGATTTTTTGTTGAAACGCCGGGACCAGAAGTAGTAGGATTGATTCTCATAAAAAACTGAACTATGTCTAAAGTTTTTGCGAATATTACCGAACCGAAAATGTCCGATAGCAAGTTGATCGGTTAATTCAATAAGAAATGGGAGTTAGCGCTCGATTTTGTTGGTACTATCCAATCAAATCCAATTCAATCGCTTACTGATTTGATTCAATGAATGAATTTTCAAGTTCAACCAACCCAATCTTTATTGGAAATATCGAGTACGAGTAGATAAATAAGGATCATGAGGAAGTGTTTCATTTATCTATCATTAGAAACAGAAACAATCCCATCTAGAATTATATATATGGATATATATATATATAATGTATTGAATTCGAACCCGAACTTGATTTATGAGTCATTATTGATATCTCATCCGCCGGTCTTCCTTATTTTTTTATTTCCG